TCGTATTCAAAGATATCAAAAGTGATACAAGACCAGAATATTAGGAGGACTCTTCCGACCAGACAAAAAATTGATAATTGTCAGCAAAGTTGTTTCTTTATTTGTTCTTTATTGAATTTCAATATTATACTTTTTTATTTCCTTTTTTCTTCAAATCCCAAAAATTCCTCTTTTTTTTTATACTATACATAGGTCGTCGATTCGGCATTGGATAAAAAAGGCAAGATGCCCTTTTTTCTAGTAAATGGTTCATATCATTTTATCGATATGAGTGTTCTATATCGGATAAATTACCAGCTGTTCATTTTTAAACCATTTCGGTACTACCGTAGTGGTAGAAAGAGTACCATGTTGTGCCTGGACTTCAAACAGTTTAGCTTTAACCATGTTAGTTAATGGTCTCACATTATTGGTTGATAGAGAATCAAAGTTGATTTACCAATGAGTCACGAAATGCTATGGTTCTTACATATGATTTCTTAATTTATTCAGAAGTAATTCGTCGAGATCGTGCACCTTTCTTTCCTATTTATCCTATTAAAAATAAATAAAAGAACATAAATAAAGTGCAGTCGGTTGGAGCCAACCTATTCTTGAAATACACAACTCGCACACACTCCCTTTCCAAAATAAATCAATACACCAAGCACTACACTTAGATTTATTGGATTTGTTGCTAAAATATCGGTATTAAACCCAAAACTCCCGGCGGATGGCCAGTGGCCCAAGGAAACGAAAGAATCGGTTACATTTTTCATATGCTCTCCTATTATAGATAAGACTAACATTATAGATAAGACTAACAAAGAACAGAGTTCTTTTTGTATCACTTCGCGCACCGCCCCCCTTGATCGATTTTTTTTTATAAATTTCTTTTTTTAATTTTAATAAGAATAGATAAAATCTATTAATTAAATTTGATAATTTATAAATTTCTTATTTCTTAATTTTTTTGATTGAAGTTTCCAATAGATACTTATTAGGGTAGGTCCTAGTTAGGTTAGGTCCTAGGACTCATGTCAATTGCGAAATATCTCATTTGTGAAAACGCTTCCTAAAAGTCAAAAGGGTTTACGTTGTACTAAGGACGGGAAGGAAGAAAGCGAATGAATCCGCTAATTCCTCATTTCAAATCAGTCCTTCCCGGGGGTATTGTCTCAACAAATAAATAATTGTAGGAGTAAAGTGTTGATATAATTCGAAGAAGCAAGCGGCAAGTCCGAGTTAATGAAATAAGAAAAAAGTACGTTACGTATTTTTTCACATTTTTATAGGATTAAATTAAACAAAAGGATTCGCAAATAAAAGTGCTAATGCCACGACTAGTCCGTAAATTGTTAAAGCTTCCATAAAAGCTAGACTAAGCAATAAAGTACCTCGTATTTTACCCTCTGCTTCTGGTTGTCTCGCAATACCTTCTACGGCTTGGCCCGCAGCAGTACCTTGACCAACTCCAGGTCCAATAGAAGCAAGCCCTACGGCCAATCCAGCAGCAATAACGGAAGCGGCAGAAATCAGTGGATTCATGGTAAGTTCCTCGCACCAAAAAAAAAGAAAAGAAATGGTTAATGATACAATCAACCAATGAATTATTACTTATACTTATTTTTTTATCACTAAGATCCATCGGGTCGAAGTAACTAAAAACTCCGAATTGAAATAATAATAGTACTGAATCGTCAGAACTACTTCGATAGCTCCTTTTTAGTTTCTACCCACGATGGAGTTTTTTTTTTGTAAATCCATATGCATATGGTTCTAGTTATTGCATTTCTTTGTTTCGAACCATTTTTTTTTTCAATTTTTCGTTCTTTACTATTCGATATCCTTGAGTTCATCTGTTTTTTCATTCAATCCACAATCACAGACGAAAAGGAAGAGAATTCTATTGGAATTCAACTAAATGCAGTTGGTTGGAAATATAATATATAGGAAAATAGTCCCTATATAACTATTGAATATCTAATATCACATATACATTTGTTTCGTCCATAACGTAAACCAACCGTATTTCATATTGAATCGGATTCTAGAATCATTCTTCGAAACATACACAGGGTCTGGGGACTTATGGACATTAATAACTTATAAACATTAATATAAGTAGTTTGACCTACCTAATCCATCTTTTTTTTTTACAATTCTGTAGTCTATTTTTCCTCCTACGACTCTAGGTCGTATATACATACATACGTATTTGTATCTATTATGTTCCACAACCAAGTGGATTATCTTGAACCGTGCATGAATTGGGATAAGCTTAAAAAAGACTATTTTGAAAGCTAGTCAATGATGACCCTCCATGGATTCGCCTATATAAGCCGCGGCTAAAGTTGCAAAAATAAGAGCTTGAATACCACTTGTAAATAATCCAAGAAACATGACAGGTATAGGGACTACTAAAGGTACTAAAGAAACAAGAACAACAACTACTAATTCATCAGCCAATATATTCCCGAAAAGTCGAAAACTAAGAGATAAAGGTTTTGTGAAATCTTCTAAGATGTTAATTGGTAAAAGTATTGGGGTTGGTTGAATGTATTTCCCAAAATAACCCAATCCTTTTTTGGTAAGACCCGCATAAAAATATGCCACTGATGTGGGTAAAGCTAAAGCAACAGTAGTATTTATATCATTCGTAGGCGCAGCTAACTCCCCATGAGGTAACTGTATGATTTTCCAAGGTAAAAGAGCACCCGACCAGTTAGAAACAAAAATAAATAGGAACATAGTTCCAATAAAGGGAACCCAAGGACCATATTCTTCTCCAATCTGAGTTTTACTCAAGTCTCGAATAAATTCAAGGACATATTCGAAGAAATTCTGACCGTCAGTCGGAATGGTTTGTGGATTCCGAACAGCTATGATGACTGAACCTAATAAGATAGCAATTACAACCCAAGAAGTGATAAGTACTTGGGCATGGATTTGTAAACCTCCTATTTGCCAATATAAATGTTGGCCTACTTCTACACCCGATATATCGTATAACCCTTTGAGTGTTTTAATGGAAAATGGTATAACATTCATATTGTCCTCTGACATAAATCGAACTTAAAAAAAAAGGAATTATTTTGATTCAACCATCTCTTTTCTTTCTCAACTCACCTACTTTAATCATATATTTAAGATACCAAGAAATCACATAACATAATATCAATATCTCCAGTCCAGTACTTTTTATCTCTTTTAAAAATTTAGGAATAGTAACCGATCCAATAAATCTATGAAGTTCCAAAATAATTAACTAATCTTATTATTCTTAATCATAATCAACGATTTCTTATATAGCTAGAACGACCCTCGCAAATTGCAGATACTAATTTGTTAAGAATCAATCGGATTGAAGCTATAGCGTCATCGTTGGCTGGAATCGAAATATCTGCGAGATCTGGGTCACAATTTGTATCGATTAAGCAAATTGTTGGAATCCCCAAAATGACACATTCTCGAAGAGCCGTATATTCTTCTTGCTGATCAACGATGATTACAATATCAGGCAACCCCGTCATATATTTGATTCCACCCAGATATGTTTGCAAGGTAGATAATTTTCTCTTCAATATTGCTGCATCTCTTTTGGGTAGACGGTTGAGTTTCCCCATCTTTTGTTCCGCTCTTAAGTCCCTGAACTTATGAAGTCTCGTTTCCGTAGTGGACCAATTCGTTAACATACCACCGAGCCATTTTTTATTAACATAATGACACCGAGCCCTTATTGCAGCTGATGCTACTAAATCTGCTGTTTTATTTTTGGTACCAACGATTAAGAAGTTTTTTCCCCTACTTGCTGCATCAAAAACTAAATCGCAGGCTTCCAATAAAAAACGAGCAGTTCTAGTAAGATTTGTAATATGAATACCTTTACGTTTTGCAGAGATGTAAGGGGCCATTCTAGGATTCCATTTCTTAGTACCATGACCAAAATGAACTCCCGCTTCCACCATCTCTTCCAAACTGATGTTCCAATATCTTCTTGTTGTCATTTTTCCCCCACACTTCCTCTTTGTTGTTTTTTTTTTTTTTACAAAGAGACGAGGTACCTGAAAAAAAAGAATTGTTCCGATGGAACCTTCTACCGGGAATTGACCGTTGATACGCGGTCCAAACCATTAATTTCTTTTAATTACTTATTTGATTTATTACCAAACCAAATCAATAATCGGACCAGATAATTAAAGTGAAAAGAATGAATCTCCTCTTAGGAATCATTAAATCGTGTAAATGGTTGTTCTGATGTCTCATAGAAATTGTTTGGGACGCAAGAACAAAATAATTCTCTATGGTGTAACAAAATATCTCTCATCTCCAACTCGAATAGAGTATTTTTTTTTATTTCCAAATGAATGTTCTTGTCTTGCCTTGAACGGTGCACTAATTTTTTGAATCCAGTACCAACCGGTATAATCCCCCCCAGAACAACGTTCTCTTTTAGACCTTTCAACCAATCAATACGACCTCGTAGAGCAGCTTTTGCTAAAACTCGAGCGGTTTCTTGAAAACTCGCTTCGGATATGAAACTTTGAGTATTCAGGGATGCCCTCGTTATTCCCAACAAGATTGCCCGATAATAGATCGCTTCGTCCAAAGCACGCCCCGCTCGTTCTGCTCGCAATAATCCGATTAATTCTCCGGGTGAAAAAACATTAGACATTCCATCTTCCGAAACCAACACTTTTGATGTTACTTGACGTACAATAATCTCTATATGTCTATTATGGATCTGTACCCCCTGGGATCGATAAACCTTTTGGATCTTATTAACCAAAGAGATACGACTTTGGGCTATGGTTAGCTCAGCTTCAATCAAGAATCCCCAGGGGATTCCAAGAATTCTTGGTATACGTCCGTTCCAACCTTCAACTCTCTTTTCGAGGTTCATAGATATTGAATCAATCGAACGCACTTCTAATACTTGTTCCACTTTTGGAAGACCCTGCGTTATGTCACCGGATCTCGATTTTTCATATATAAATGTAACTAATGTATCTCCCTCATAAAAGATTTCTCCATAATGGCCATGAACAGTTGCTCCCGGAGTGGCCAAATAGGGCTTAGCTGATCTTATAACTAAGGAGTCAAGATGAACAATTAGAATTTGACCAGATTTTTTTATGTGTGGTCCGTATTTGAATAGACATACATTTTCACAAATAAGTTGTCCAAGGCTAATTATTGTGGATATCTCCTCGCAATAATCGCGCTGCAGAAAGTACCAATCCAAATGGAATGGATTCGAAATGATGTTACTGCACGGATCAGGATTATAAATTCTCCTATTTTCATCCATTAAACAGTATTTAAGTACTTGAAATACTTGGAAAGCATGTTTAAAATTATCAAGTAGCAAATATTTCTTTAACAAGATCGGATTATGAGTTATTAAATGGTAAGATGAAAAAAAATTCGCTATTTTAGGTACAATAGTACCTAGGGGACCCAACAAATCCCTAATTGGAATTATGGGATCCGATTCTTTTGTCACATTGTTATATTTCGAACCACGGAATGGACCAATTTGAGAACAATTAGATGATGACAAAATTCTCAAAGATTGGCATTCCTTATTTCGATTCAACAACGTACCAATACTAATAGTTCCTTGATGTTGGGTAAGTGATTGAATCTTCGATTTGGAATAAAAAGGATTAATATTGGTGTGATCTAATCCATTAGCGGGAATCAATCCTGAACCTGATATATCCTTCCTTTTTCCGGTATAGGAAATAGTGGACTTGACTAACTCAATTCTTATGAAATCACGAATTAGATCATTTGCCCTTACCTCAACAAAAGTTGTATGAGCCTCAGAACCATTTCGTTCTTGGTTCCAATTCAATACTAAGCAAGTCCGAACTAATTGAATACTTGTGCGATAAAGTCCTCTAATTGATTTGCCATTTCCATAAAGGATATAATTGACAACTCTAAGTTGGACATTATCCTTTTCCTGCAAGAGATCCTGAGGGAAAAGTGTTGCTAAATTTATCCCATCAGCCATTTCATATGTGACTACGGGCCGAACCGAAACAAAATATTTTTTCTTGGTGGGTGTGATCCGTTGGACATAGATCCAATTTTTCCATTTTTTTGATTCCTTAGAATTTTTTTTTTCTGTTCCTGACGGTATCAAGATGCCGCTGTGCCTGGATATCTTATCTGTCTCTCCTGGAAAATGGATATCCCCAGAAAAGATTTTCAGTTCAATACTTTTTTTTTTTCTCTCCACTCGGACTAATCCACCTACTCGGCTTCTTGTATTTAAAGCAAGTCGCGTATCTACTCCAATGATACTATTGTTCCGGACCATTATGGACGAAGATCCAGGTAAGATATGCACTTCTTCGGGAATGAAAAAAAACCGATCTACTTTCATTTGGTATTTCGTACGAAATTCTTTTGCTCCTCGATACTCAATCAAATCCTCTTTTTTTATCATTGAATCTACCCCTATGGTCCCGTATTTAGTAATTCCTGAACTGCTTCTTCTGTATCGTGGATCATCGAAATAAGCAAGAATACTATTTCTACGTAAAATACCATTTATGGGTATTTCAATCGAAATACCAAAACAGGGTATTAGTTCTTTCTCTCGTTCTTGATCATATTGTAATGGGATGATGAATCTATTTCTTCGCCTTTTCGCCAAGAAATCAGAATTCTCGTGAAGAGTAGAGGGATATATGAAATTCCAATGGCCGTTGGATATGATTCGATCAGGTCTTGAATATTCACGAATTTCCCTATCTTTTTTACCATAAGTACCCAATAATTTCTGTCTTACTCGATTATTAGTCATTGAGAAGTCAGAGATATATCTTTCTTCGACAGAAAAAGAATGAACATTCATTTGATCTTGATCCTTGTGGAGCGAAAAAGACACTATACTAGATTTGCGCGGACCCCCCGATAATATCCATAAATGACTTGTTTTTGGTAATAGATGAACATTACCATACGTATATTCAGGTGCATGGTAGACATCGGTACTCCAGTGCATTTCTCCCTCTGATTCAGAATAAATATGTTTTCGCACCCTCTCTTTAAAATGAAAAGTGGACGTTACGGCACGAATCTCCGCAATCACTTGTTCTGATTCTACGTATTGATCATTTTGAACTAAAATCAAACCTTTTGGTGGAATATTCACATTATGTATAATATCCCGACTCTCAATAGTTACATATAAGTCGATAGAACATAAAAAAGCAGGATGTCCATGACGGGTACGTGTGGGATGAACTAAATCCTCATTAAATTTGACTTTTCCATTGGAAGGAGCTCGTACATGTTCGGCAGTACCGCCCGTGAATACTCCGCCGGTATGAAAAGTTCTTAATGTTAGTTGAGTCCCGGGTTCCCCAATTGATTGACCCGCAATAATACCTACAGCTTCTCCCAATTCGACCAGGTCGCCATGAGTAGGACTCCGACCATAACATAATTGACAGATCCAAGACGTACTCCTGCAAGTAAAGGGGGTTCGAATATATATTGGTT